TCTTTGTAAGATCGTCAATATTGTACCGAAGGTGTTTTTAGAGTATACCGAATCAGTATAGCTATCCTTCTTCTGACGCAGCAACGCAATTTCACAATCAGTATCGAAATGAAGCACTCAATAATTTTTTTCTTCTTTTCTTGGTGCTTGTCGATGTAGAATCATGTACTATTCATTTAATAGAAAATTCGGAAAATTCCTGTATGTAGTATAAGGGTTCTCTCGGTTATTGGCTTCGGGCTAGAAACCGAAGATTGGGTAAAATGTGAATCCGACTGGTTGGTTTATAACAATTCAGGAAGCAGATTCGCATAGTGCCAAAATGAAATTAGACGTGAAATCTAGAAATATTTCTTTTGTCTTTGTAGTTCTATTTTTGTTTGAATCTTTTTTTTGTCTTTCTAATTATTTAGAATCCATTTAATAGATTTATCTATTTATATATTAAATAGATTTCTATATTAAATGCATTTTTAATAAAAAAAATTATTGTTTATAATAAGAATATTAGTTTTTACAACTCTTGAGTTGTCCAATGAATCCGTTGATTCCGAATCGCGGGATAGAGAGACAGATGACGAATTGATTTCTTACCTATGTCACAAGATTTTTGTTAGTATCATCTATACTAATAGATGAATCAAAAACTTTCAATTGAATATCTTTGGTATTTTTACTTATCCATCCGCGTATCTTTCAAAAATAGAAACTTAGGGAAGTGCTTTCTAAACATATGGATAAAAATAACGTATTTCATTTAGCCTCGTCATGCCGACTATCACTAGTTATTTCGGTTTTTTACTAGCAGTTTTAACTATAACCTCAGCTCTATTTATCGGTCTGAACAAGATACGACTTATTTGATTGAAATTAATTGAATGAACAATTCAAAAAAGAAACATTTCTGTGGTATTCCGTATATTCTATATATTGATATTGTAGAGTTGTTTACCTTGTCAATTGAATTTCAAATTTTTGGTCATTGAGATTCATGGGCAATACAGATTAATATTTTAAGGATAGATATTACCTCTCCTTTTCCTCGTTCAACTAAATTGAAATGATTGAAGTTTTTCTATTTGGAATCGTATTAGGTCTAATTCCTATTACTTTGGCTGGATTATTTGTGACCGCATATTTACAATACAGACGGGGGGATCAGTTGGACCTTTGATTAATTAACGGTTCTTTTTTTGATTGACCTCCTACTTATTTTATTTTTATAGGAGGTTAAATTATTTGAGTATAATTTTCGATCTAACAACAACAAGAATCGAATCACGCTCTGTAGGATTTGAACCTACGGCATCGGGTTTTGGAGACCCGCGTTCTACCGAACTGAACTAAGAGCGTTTTATTATCAAACTAAACGCAATCCTAATATATCTTGCATACATAGATTATCATATAGAATATCATCAAATTAAATAAAAAAAAGATTGATATTGTATTGATTCGGGATAGGTAGGTTCAGATCTCAATTGATTCCTCGTTACTGTTCAGAAGATAAGTAATAGGTAGGGATGACAGGATTTGAACCCGTGACATTTTGTACCCAAAACAAACGCGCTACCAAGCTGCGCTACATCCCTTTCAATTGGTCTACAGTGTCATTGTAGAGAATCCCTGGCTTGTTTTCCACATTTTTGATTTATTTCCTCCATTGGTATATACAAATTATCTTGCCATTTCTTCTTTTTTGTCTCATATCATATATAAAATATAATAAAATGATATACGTATGAAATAAAAAATATGGAATCCGCCGTAAAGCAACATATATTATTTTTAATAAAAAAGGGAATATCTACCGAATTGAACTGTTGTACATTTCAATTGGAATTAGGAATTCCACGGACAATACAAGCGGTTATTAACTATATATACATTTGATGGTATGTAATACCATTATATATTACAAATTACTATAAAGTAGGAGGGTTTAAAATGCGAGATCTAAAAACATATCTCTCCGTGGCACCGGTAGTAAGTACTATATGGTTCGGGGCTTTAGCGGGTCTATTAATCGAGATCAATCGTTTATTCCCGGATGCGTTGGTATTCCCATTTTTTTAATTCTAGATTTTTAAAATTCTAGTTATTGACTTGGGAAGGGGTGAATAAGATTAGAAAAACAATCAAATATCTGTAACTAATCCCCTTCCCCTTCCTTTTTTTGAGTTTTTAGACTTCGAATAAGTTAGAAAAGAGAAAGAATAAAAATGGATTCAACCTCAGTCAAACTCGGACTCGGCGCCGGGTTCCAAGTGAGAACGAAAATCAAAATGTGATGGTTAGGGCAACAATATCATACAAGATACTTAAATGAAAAACTGTACTGCGATTCTAAATTCCGAAATCATTGTATTACTATATTTTCTATTTGATTGCAACGAAATCTTTCATAATTTTATTTCAAGTTACCAACTTCTCTTTTTTCTTCATTTTGGATCGGAAAATGGAAGAGTTGCGTGAATAAAAAATCCAAGGGAGGTTCATGGCCAAGGGTAAAGATGTCCGAGTAACAGTTATTTTGGAATGTACTCGTTGTGTTCGAAACGGTGTTAATAAGGAATCAATGGGGATTTCCAGATATATTACTCAAAAGAATCGACACAATACGCCTAGTCGATTGGAATTGAGAAAATTCTGTCCCCGTTGTTACAAACATACAATTCATGGGGAGATAAAGAAATAGATCGAACCGATCGTCTCTGTGTCACCCTTTTCCAATCCAAGGAAGATGAAAAATTACATATATTAGACATATTTTAGATTTTAATATAAACAAACCAAATCCTATTTCTTAATTCTAAATAATTTTAGATCCCATCGAAATAGGATTTTCGGGATAAGGAATAAACAAACCATGGATAAATCCAAGCGACTCCTTCTTAAATCCAAACGATCTTTTCGTAAGCGTTTGCCCCCGATTCAATCGGGGGATCGAATTGATTATAGAAACATGAGTTTAATTAGTCGATTTATTAGTGAACAAGGAAAAATATTATCTAGACGGGTAAATAGATTGACCTTAAAACAGCAACGCTTAATTACTATTGCTATAAAACAAGCTCGTATTTTATCTTTGTTACCTTTTCTTAATAATGAGAAACAATTTGAAAGAAGCGAGTCGACCGCTAGAACTATTGGTCTTAGAACCAGGAATAAATAGGCTTACTCTTCAATTGAATTTAATTTCGAATCGAAACTCAACCGCGGATTGAGGCTTTGTTCGAAAAATCCGAAAATCTAGATTTGATTGTCGTCTCGAAAGAATAGGGGAAGAAGAAGAAATCTTTTTTTTTTTTTGAACATATTTGCTCATTTTGACCACTTTATCATATTATGATATTTTATCATACTAATTTCTACTCTACCTTCTCGGAGTTCATTCTCCAGAGAACTCCATTTTAAGCATTCCGCTCGATTCTTTCCAATCTTCTTATTTTATGATCTCATTGGAAATCATATAAAGACAATTCCTATTTAATATAGCGATTTGGGCAAGTATTTTACGATTAAGAAGCAACTGCCTCTTGTACAGATTGTGTATGAATCTACTATAACTGTAGTCTACCTTATTATATCGAATTACTGCATTTATTCGAGTGATCCACAACTGTCGAAAATTTCTTTTTTGCCTACCTCTATCCCGATAAGCTGAAGCCAAAGCTCTTATTTTCTGTTGAGTAATAGTTCGAGTAAGTCGTGAATGAGCCCCTCGAAAGCTTGATGCAAATAAACGAATTTTTGTTCTACGTCTCCGAGCTATATATCCTCGTTTAATTCTAGTCATTGAATAAATGAAACTTTGATGAATAACTAATTGAGTTCCTTTCTTTCAGTTATTCCTTTCTCCTTTCCTAGTCTATTAATAACAAAACGTATTTTTCCAATGTATAAAATAAAAATTCCAATGGCTTTTGCTACTATAACCTTCCCGACCACGATTTCGTATTTTCTTCTAGTCACCCGAAAATACGAAATAGTATTGGTACTAGGTAGAAAAAAAACATAGAGTAAATAAATAAAAATGGATAAAGAAATAGTGGGTTCCTTCGTTTCTATGGTTATTTCGTAAACGGTGAGGTCCTCTTTATACACCGGAGCTCCTTCTTTTATTTCATCAATGTTATTGTTAACTTGTACAGTTCACTCTCTTTGGCTCTACCCATGAATTAGCTAGTAATCGGTCTTTCACAACGAGATCCACCTATACAGTAACGGCATTTAATTATGAAGATTTGTTGGGTAGCTGACCCTCTTAGTCCGTTCTTCGAAGAATAAGGCCATAATCTTTCTGTTAAATAGGATTTCCTCCGCTTAATGGATAAGCATTTGTTACCAATGGGGAATTCTTTCTCATCTAAAATTGAAAATTGAGGTGATTGGATTTGCACCAATAGAAACCATAAATTTGATACACAATAAAAGGATACGATAAATCTTTTTTTTTTTTTAGGTAGTGAACGGAGTTCTTCCATTCATTCTATCCTATTCACTGGTATTTATCACTGATACGGGAAAAATTTTGTACTTTCTTTTGTCCCGGTCCATGGTCTGAACGAGTCGCACATACACCCTAGTACATGTTCCTCGACGCTGAGGGCATCCCCCAAGGGCGGGGGATTTGGTGACATTTCTGATTGGCTGTCTTGTGTTTCTAATAAGTTGTTTAATAGTCGGCATGTTGAATTGTATACATAATGAGTTGGTTTAGATCAATCCTAACCGGATGATTATGAATTACTTCTTACTTCTATATTAATGGGATTAATAGTAATAGAAAATAGTCTATTAACCCCTGGTAAGAAGCTAAAATCGAAATTTTCGGATTTTTGCGTGAAATCCCTGCTATTTTTTAGTGAAACGCTACAAGATCAACAAGTCCATGAGCTTGGGCTTCTGTTGCTGACATAAAAACATCCCTTTCCAGGTCTTCGGATACAACCCATAAGGGTTTGCCTGTTCTTTGTACATAAACCCTTGTGATGATGTCGCGCAGCTTCAGCAGTTCTTCCGCTTCCAGGATAAATTCTGCTGTTTGTGTCTCATAAAAAGAACTAGCAGGTTGATGTATCATTACCCTGATGATTTAATAAATGGTTTTCTCTATCTCGCACGATCATGATGAGTCAAAGATAATAAAAAAAAAGATAGGATTAACAACCGTACAGGCATCCTTTGTGCAGTGCATACGGCTCCACAATGGAATTTAGTTTTACCTTCCGTCGAAGGAATAGAAAATATAGGATCTATTAGACCCAGAGCAGTAAATGATCCAATAACCACCCTTCCTTTTTTTAGTAATTTGCAAATACTATGATGGTTCCGTTGCTTTATTATTTCGTTTGTTATTCAGCAATCCCAAAGTTTCTTTTTTTTCGTATTTTCATTTTTAAATAAATAAATATTTCGTAGTCTTTCAATATTGTTAAGAGTCTTCCGTCGTGAAAACAAAAAAGTTTGTGACGCTGAAAGAGGCCTCCGAGAAATCATCTAAAATCGGAAATGCCTTTTATCTCATACTACTCTTTCGATACATAATCTAATGGTTTAGAAAAAACCAAGAAAAAAGAATTCTCATATCGAATTCAAAGTGCCATGCTATTATTACTTAATATTGATATTTTATATGGCGAAGGCATAGTTTTCTTTTTTGTCTCAAAAAAAACTCATTGGCGCCGAGCGTGAGGGAATGCTATACGTTTGGTAATGTGTCCTCCGACCAGAAGCAAAGATCCCATTGAAGCGGCTAATCCCAGGCATACTGTCTGTACATCTGGTCTCACAAATTGAATAGTATCATAAAGAGCTAGTCCGGGTGTTAGCCATCCACCGGGAGAGTTTATAAATAAATACTGATCTTTGGTCTCATCCTCTACACTGAGATATACCATAAGACCAATAACTTGATTCGAGAGCTCGCTATCAATATATTGGCCTATAAAAAGTACTCTGTCTCGATAAAGTCGGTTGATTTGGATAAAATTGTATCCCTTAAGAACCGTACGGGCACCTTTTGATGCATACGGTTCAAAACAAATATCGAAAAAAAAAAAAAAGAATCAATGTTTAGAGTCTAGCCTTCTTTAGAGGACTCTTTCTAACTTCTAATGAAGGGGCTTTTTCTTTCCTTCCATTTTTCAAGAAAGATGAGTTTTGTCCTTCTAACTTTTCATTGATGTATTGTTTCATCGAGATCAAATTCAAATTGCGATGTCATTTTCTTGTTCCCGAATGGTCTTCTTCAATTCTTTTAGGTTTATGCTCTACTCCGAGTAAAGATCTGCCCGATTTGGATTTGCACATATAGTACAAATGCCCCAATAGCATGGCTTTTTGCTACGACTTATTTTTTTTTTTGAATTTACTTCATGCTTTTAACCAAATATTCAACCAACGTATTCATCATATTACTCGATTGATTAACAGTTTTATATCGATGCTATTTAGAAATAGAATATGATACAAGTCGTAATGATAGAATAGATAGATTCAAAATTTAGTTTTTTCTAAGCGGAGCCTGGATACTTCATTTTATTAGTACAACCAAGAAAACCATAAATTATTCTAATTGATAATATTAATCTGGATACCCCCCAAAAATAGATCTAATTGGACTTCACGCTCCAAATTTTTGATGATTAAATCAATCCGTCTTGGGCGAAAGAGAGGATATCTCGATCGGGGGAGAGAACGGGGAAATACCATATGACCCAATATATCTGACAAGTCGCACTATATGTCAATCCAACCATAATCTTCCTCTCCAGGAAGTAGAAAAGGTACTCTTGGAACACCAATAGGCATTAAAGCAAAGAAAAAAGAATTAAGTACTATAGCTCACTTTGATGTGGAAGCGTAACAACGGGTTAATAAATAAGATCGGCCTTTATCAGAATCAGATTTTCTCTTTTAGCATATTTTATACATAGATTCAATAAGTTCATAAAAAAGGAAAACAGAATGAATAAAGTAAAATTCTTCCGAATAGGTCTTTTGAATCATCAACAAATATGTATACATTCACTCATATAAAATAGGATCAATTCCCATCCAGCATTGCGTATTGGTACTTATCGAGTATAGAATAGATCTGCTTCTTTTTGTTCCTACGAATAGAATAGAATTGTTCCATTATTACTAAAAGAATAGACCAAATATTAATCCTTTCGCCAAGATAATCCCCTCAAAAGGGAAGGTCCATAGTTTCAGTGCAATAAAGTTACATAGTGTCTATTTTTCGTTGATAAAGGGGTATTTCCATGGGTTTGCCTTGGTATCGTGTTCATACCGTTGTATTGAATGATCCCGGTCGTTTGCTTTCTGTTCATATAATGCATACAGCTCTAGTTGCTGGTTGGGCCGGTTCAATGGCCCTATACGAATTAGCTGTTTTTGATCCCTCTGATCCTGTTCTTGATCCAATGTGGAGACAAGGTATGTTCGTTATACCCTTCATGACTCGTTTAGGAATAACCAATTCATGGGGGGGTTGGAGTATCACAGGAGGGACTATAACGAATCCGGGTATTTGGAGTTACGAAGGTGTGGCCGGAGCACATATTGTGTTTTCTGGATTGTGCTTCTTAGCAGCTATCTGGCATTGGGTGTATTGGGATCTAGAAATATTTAGTGATGAGCGTACAGGAAAACCTTCTTTGGATTTGCCGAAAATTTTTGGAATTCATTTATTTCTCTCAGGGTTGGGTTGCTTCGGTTTTGGCGCATTTCATGTAACAGGACTGTATGGTCCGGGAATATGGGTATCCGATCCTTATGGATTAACCGGAAGGGTACAAGCTGTAAATCCTGCGTGGGGTGTCGAAGGGTTTGATCCTTTTGTTCCGGGTGGAATAGCCTCTCATCATATTGCAGCAGGTACATTGGGAATATTAGCGGGCTTATTCCATCTTAGTGTTCGTCCGCCCCAACGTCTATACAAAGGATTACGTATGGGAAATATTGAAACCGTCCTTTCGAGTAGTATCGCTGCTGTCTTTTTTGCAGCTTTTGTTGTTGCTGGAACTATGTGGTATGGTTCAGCAACTACCCCGATTGAATTATTTGGGCCCACTCGTTATCAATGGGATCAGGGATACTTCCAGCAAGAAATATATCGAAGAGTTAGCGCTGGGCTAGCCGAAAATCAAAGTTTCTCAGAAGCTTGGTCTAAAATTCCTGAAAAATTAGCTTTTTATGATTACATCGGGAATAATCCCGCAAAAGGTGGATTATTCAGAGCGGGTTCCATGGACAACGGGGATGGAATAGCTGTTGGGTGGTTAGGACACCCTGTTTTTAGAGATAAAGAAGGGCGCGAACTTTTTGTACGCCGTATGCCGACCTTTTTTGAAACATTTCCGGTTGTTTTAGTAGACGGAGACGGAATTGTTAGAGCGGATGTTCCTTTTCGAAGAGCAGAATCGAAGTATAGTGTTGAACAGGTCGGTGTAACTGTTGAGTTCTATGGCGGTGAACTCAATGGAGTCAGTTATAGTGATCCTGCTACTGTGAAAAAATATGCTAGACGTGCTCAATTGGGTGAAATTTTTGAATTAGATCGTGCTACTTTGAAATCCGATGGGGTTTTTCGTAGCAGTCCAAGGGGTTGGTTTACTTTTGGGCATGCTTCGTTTGCTTTGCTCTTCTTCTTCGGACACATTTGGCATGGTGCTAGAACCTTGTTCAGGGATGTCTTTGCTGGGATTGACCCAGATTTGGACGCTCAAGTAGAATTTGGGGCATTCCAAAAACTTGGAGATCCAACTACAAAAAGAGTATAGTCTGATACAAGATTGCTCTGTTCCTTTGTTCCTTTCTTTTTTGATTTGACATAGATAGGGTACCGGATAAATCTTGATTCGGATTCATTACTTTTCATTTCTTTGACTCTTGTCTTGGTCTTTTTTTTATCCGTAAAAAGATCCCAACTAAACAGGTATGGAAGCTATAATTGTAAACCGAAATCAAATCTATGGAAGCATTGGTTTATACATTCCTCTTAGTCTCCACTTTAGGAATAATTTTTTTCGCTATCTTTTTTCGCGAACCGCCTAAAGTTCCAACTAAAAAGTAAAAAGGTGAAATGATTTCTGATTATCTCAAGTGAAGTAATGAGCCTCACAATATTGTGAGGCTCATTACTTCAACTAGTCCCCGTGTTCCTCGAATGGATCTCTTAGTTGTTGAGAGGGTTGCCCAAAAGCAGTATATAAGGCATACCCAGTAAAACTTACAAGTAAACCAGATATAGAGATGGCAACTAGGGTTGCTGTTTCCATTATTATATAATTTCAAGACCACAATGGATCTATGATAAGATCATTTATTTACAACGGAATGGTATACAAAGTCAACAGATCTCACTGAATTAAAAAAAATATATAGGATTATTTATGGCTACACAAACCGTTGAGGATAGTTCTAGATCTGGGCCAAGACAAACTAGTGTAGGGAGTTTATTGAAACCATTGAATTCGGAATATGGTAAAGTGGCTCCTGGATGGGGAACTACGCCTTTGATGGGTGTCGCGATGGGTCTATTTGCGATATTCCTATCTATTATTTTGGAGATTTATAATTCTTCCATTTTACTGGACGGAATTTCAAGCAATTAGATTCGATTCATAAGAATCCCTAACTAACTTTTCAATAAAAAGGAAAGTATGTGGGTTTCCTCTTTTTAGCCCACTCTTTTTTGGTAGTTCGATCGTGGAATTTCTTTTTTTTCTGTATTTCCGGAATATGAGTGTGTGACTTGTTAGAATTGATCCTATGGATACGACAGAGAAGAAGTCGGTCATCTTGATCAAGATGATTTTATCTCGTTGGATATTCAGTCTAGGCTAGTATCTGGAGCACAGAATATATGAAATAGATTACAAAATATTAGAACTATGATTCATACTTATTAGACCTCGTGGCCGGACTCCGAAAAAAGAGTTAGAAGTGAGAAATTCCAAAAATTTTATTCTTTCGTTTCTACTTATTT